AAAAATAAAATTTAATGAGGGTTTGGTTCATCCCACACGTACACGTCATGGACATCCAGCTTTTCTATGTTCTATCGACTTGTATGTAACTATTGAGAGTCAAGATATTATACATAACGTGACTATTCCACCAAAAAGTTTGCTTTTAGTTCAAAACGATCAATATGTAGAATCAGAACAAGTGATTGCCGAAATCCGTTCGGGAACATATACTTTGAGTTTTAAAGAGAGGGTTCGAAAACATATTTATTCCGACTCAGAGGGCGAAATGCACTGGAGTACTGACGTCTCCCATGCACCTGAATTTATATATAGTAATGTACATCTCTTACCAAAAACAAGCCATCTATGGATATTATCAGGAGGTTCATCCAAATCCAGTATAATTCCCTTTTCGATACACAAGGATCAAGATCAAATGAACGTTCATTCTCTTTCTGTCGAACAAAGATATATTTCTAGCCCTTCAGTAAATAATGATCACGTTAAACAAAAATTCTTTAGTTCAGATTTTTCAGGTAAAAAGGAAGGTAGGATTCCTGATTATTTAGAACTTAATCGAGTCATATGTACTAGCTATTGTAATCTCATATCTTCGGCTATTATTCACGGGAATTCTGATTTATTGGCAAAGAGGCGAAGAAATAGATTCATCATCCCATTCCAATCGATTCAAGAACGAGAGAAAGAACTAATGCCCCACTCCAGTATTTCAATTGAAATACCCATAAATGGTATTTTCCGTAGAAATAGTATTTTTGCTTTTTTCGACGATCGCCAATACCGAAGAAAGAGTTCAGGAATTACTAAATATGGGACTATAGGGGTGCATTCAATTGTCAAAAAAGAAGATTTGATTGAGTATCAAGGAGTCAAAGAATTTAAGCCAAAATACCAAATGAAAGTAGATCGCTTTTTTTTCATTCCAGAGGAAGTGTATATTTTCCCCGAATCTTCTTCCCTAATGGTACGGAATAATAGTATCATTGGAGGAGATACACAAATTACTTTAAATACAAGAAGTCGAGTAGGCGGATTGGTCCGAGTGGAGAAAAAAAAAAAAAAAATAGAACTTCAAATCTTTTCTGGAGATATCCATTTTCCGGGAGAGGCAGATAAGATATCCCGACACAGTGGTATCTTGATACCACCAGGAACGGTAAAAACAAAGTCTAAGGATTCCTTAGAAGTGAAAAGTTGGATATATGTCCAACTTTTCACACCTACCAAGAAAAAGTATTTTGTTTTTGTTCGCCCAGTAGTCATATTCGAAATAGCGGATGGTATAAATTTAGAAAGACTTCTCCTCCAAGCCCCATTGCAGGAAAAGGATAATCTGAAACTTCGAGTTGTCAATTATATTCTTTATGGAAATGGTAAACCACGTCAGGGAATTTCTGACACAAGTATTCAACTAGTTCGGACTTGTTTAGTCTTGAATTGGGATCAAGACAAAAAAAATTCTTTTATCGAGGGGGCCCAAGCTTCTGTTGTTGAAGTAAATACAAAGGGTCTGATTCGTGATTTTCTAAGAATCAACTTAATGAAATCCCCTATTTCATATATCAGCAGAAAAAGGAATGATCCATCAGGGTCAGGATTGGTCTCTGATAATGGGTTAGATCGTCCCAATATTAATCCACTTTCTTCCGTTTATTCCAAGGCAAGATCACTTAAAAAAAATCAAGGAACTCTTAGTACGTTGTTGAATAGAAATAACGAATGTCAATCGTTGATGATTTTGTCATCATCTAATTGTTTTCGAATGAATCTATTCAATGGTGTAAACTCTCACAATGTAATAAAAGAAACAATTAAAGGAAATCCTATAATTCCACTTAGGAATTGGTTGGGCCCCTTAGGAATAGCCCTTCAATTTGCGAATTTTTATTCATTTTACCATTTCATAACTCATAATCAGATTTCCGTAACTAAATATCTGAAACTTAACAATTTAAAACAGACTTTTCAAGTATTTCAATATTATTTAATGGATGAAAAGGAGAGAATTGTTAATCCCGATCCATGCAGTAAGGGTGTTTTGAATCCATTCAATTTGAAGTGGTATATTCGCCGTCATAATTATTATCATAATTCTTGTGAAGAAAGATTGACAATAATTAGCCCGGGGCAGTTTATTTGTGAAAATATATATATGGCCAAAAACGGACCACACCTAAAATCGGGCCAAGTTATAATTGTTTACGTTGACTATGTAGTAATAAGATCGGCTAATCCTTATTTGGCCACTCCAGGGGCAACTGTTCACGGCCATTATGGAGAAATCCTTTATGAAGGAGATACGTTAGTTACATTTATATATGAAAAATCGAGATCTGGTGATATAACACAGGGTCTTCCAAAAGTGGAACAAGTGTTAGAAGTGCGTTCAATTGATTCAATATCGATAAACTTAGAAAAGAGAGTTGAGGGTTGGAAGGGGTGTATAACAAGAATTCTTGGAATTCCTTGGGGATTCTTGATTGGTGCTGAGTTAACTATAGCGCAAAGTCGTATCTCTTTGGTTAATAAGATCCAAAAGGTTTATCGATCCCAGGGGGTGCAGATCCATAATAGGCATATCGAAATTATTGTACGTCAAATAACATCAAAAGTCTTGGTTTCAGACGATGGAATGTCTAATGTTTTTTTACCCGGAGAACTTATTGGATTATTGCGAGCGGAACGAACAGGACGCGCTTTGGAGGAAGCGATCTGTTACCGAGCCGTATTATTGGGAATAACAAGAGCATCTTTGAATACTCAAAGTTTCATATCCGAGGCGAGTTTTCAAGAAACTGCTCGCGTTTTAGCAAAAGCCGCTCTCCGCGGTCGTATTGATTGGTTGAAAGGCCTGAAAGAAAACGTTGTTCTAGGTGGTAGGATACCCGTCGGTACCGGATTCAAAAGATTAGTGCACCGCGCAAAGCAATATAAGAGTATTGCTTTGAAAATCAAAAAGAAGAATTTATTCGAGGGGGAAAGGAGAGATATCTTGTTCCACCACCGAGAATTATTTGATTCGTGCATTTCAAAAATTTCTATGATCCAGCAGAACAATCATTTATAGGATTTAATGATTCCTAAGAGGGGATTTATCCTTTTAACTATCGATTGTCTTGTGATTTGTTAGATGGGATTTGATTTGTGTTAATAATAATAAAGAAATAAAGATAATACGTAATAGACAGACATTAATCGCTTCGTTCGTATATCAATGTCCAATTTCCGGGAAAAGGGAAAGTTCCGTCGGAACAATTATTTATTTCAGGGTACCCCGTTCTTTTTTTTTTTTTTAAAAAGAGAGGGAGAAGGTGTGGGGAGAAATGAGAAGAAGATATTGGAACATTAATTTGGAGGAGATGCTGGAAGCAGGAGTTCATTTTGGTCATGGGACTAGAAAATGGGATCCAAGAATGGCACCTTATATTTCTGCAAAGCGTAAAGGTATTCATATTACAAATCTTACTCGAACTGCTCGTTTTTTATCAGAAGCTTGTGATTTAGTTTTTGATGCAGCAAGTAGCCGAAAACAATTCTTAATTGTTGGTACCAAAAAGAAAGCAGCTGATTCAGTAGCGCGAGCTGCAATAAGGGCTCGGTGTCATTATGTTAATAAAAAATGGCTCGGCGGTATTTTAACGAATTGGTCCACTACAGAAACGAGACTTCAAAAGTTCAGGGACTTGAGAATGGAACAAAAAACAGGAAGACTAAACCGCCTTCCGAAGGGGGATGCGGCTCGATTGAAGAGACAGTTATCTGACTTGAAAACATATCTGGGGGGGATTAAATATATGACGGGGTTACCCGATATTGTAATAATTCTTGATCAGCAAGAAGAATATACGGCTCTTCGAGAATGTCTCACTTTGGGAATTCCAACGATTTGTTTAATTGATACAAACAGTGATCCGGATCTGGCAGATATTTCGATTCCAGCGAATGATGACGCTATTGCTTCAATCCGATTAATTCTTAACAAATTAATATTTGCAATTTGTGAGGGTCGTTCTAGTTATATACGAAATCCCTGATTAATTACTGATTAATTATAAGATAAATAAATAGAATAATAAGATAAATAAATAATTTTGCGAACTATATGAATTTATGGAATTGGTTCTTATTTCTGAATCGCACAAAAACAAAAGAGATAAAAAGAACTGGAGATATTCTGTGATTAGTTGTTATTCAAAATAGAAAATAAAAATGGACAACGTTAAAAAAAAAGATAGTTGAATCAAAATAATTCCTTTTTTTTTTCATTCAGAGGGCAATATGAATGTTCTATCATGTTCCATCAACACATTAAAGGGGCTATATGATGTATCCGGTGTGGAAGTAGGCCAGCATTTCTATTGGAAAATAGGGGGGTTTCAAGTCCATGCTCAAGTACTTATTACGTCTTGGGTTGTAATTGCTATTTTATTAGGGTCATCTATTGTAGCTGTTCGGAATCCACAAACCATTCCGACTAATGGCCAGAATTTCTTCGAATATGTCCTTGAATTCATTCGAGACGTGAGCAAAACTCAGATTGGAGAGGAATATGGTCCATGGGTTCCTTTTATTGGAACTCTCTTTCTATTTATTTTTGTTTCTAATTGGTCCGGGGCCCTTTTACCTTGGAAAATCATAGAGTTACCTCATGGAGAGTTAGCTGCACCTACGAATGATATAAACACTACTGTGGCTTTAGCTTTACTTACGTCAGTAGCCTATTTTTATGCCGGCCTTAGCAAAAAAGGATTAGGTTATTTTGGTAAATACATTCAACCAACTCCGATCCTTTTACCCATTAACGTTTTAGAAGATTTCACAAAACCCTTATCACTTAGCTTTCGACTTTTCGGAAATATATTAGCGGATGAATTAGTAGTTGTTGTTCTTGTTTCTTTAGTGCCTTTAGTGGTTCCTATACCTGTAATGTTTCTTGGATTATTTACAAGCGGTATTCAAGCTCTTATTTTTGCAACTTTAGCTGCGGCTTATATAGGGGAATCCATGGAGGGGCATCATTGACTAATTTTCGAAATAGTTTTTAGAGAATCGCCTTGGTGAACATAAATATAAACATACCTAGACAAAGGGGTCTATACGATCTCGAGGACTAGTAAAAAAGATTACGATATTCGAGAATTGTAAAAAAAAAAGGAAAGAGATCTAAAAGATCTTTTTCCTAAACTTCATTTTACCAATTTAGCCCCCCGTCCAATTCAATGAATATTCTCTTTAGAGTGATAGTGTCTTGATTGTTTTATTCATTCAATTCCAATTTTAGGAGTCATAATCCGAATAAGAATTCTTTATTTGATTTGTTTACAATATGATTTGATTTGTTTACAATATGCGATTAGACTTTTCTAGAGCCATTCCCATTTCAGTCGGGTTTTTTATTCAATTCACCGATTGACCAAAACAAAATATTGAATATTAATAAATAATCAATTACATCAACTTAGATCACTTATATTTTTATACAATGATTTACAATGATTCAGCCTAAGGAATTCGTCCGTTTAGTGTCCATTTAGATTGATTCTATCCATCTGAGATAATGATAAATAAAAGGAAGAGAAAAGTTTACAGATTACAAAAAAAAATGGGTTGTTTAGCAGAGCAGGATCAAACTAGGTGTAGGGAAATATATAATGGCTATAAGCCAACTTTCCTGTGTAGATGTTTTGAAAAATGATTTTATAATCCGATTGAATCTAAGATACGAAACGAATAGTTGGTTTACGTTATGGACGAAAGACATGTATATGGAATATTAGGCATTAACTAGTTATATATTAGTATTAGTTAAAAGATATATCTAATCGGCCATATTACTGGGAGTTTAGATCGAGATTCCAATAAAAGTCCTTCTTTTCGGTTGTAAAACTGTAATTGTGAATTGAATATTGAATAAAGAAATTAAATCCCGAAAAGGAGCGAAGAGTTTGAATTCAAAGAATGGCTCGGAATAAAGAAAGAAATGAAAAAACAAAAGGTTGTATGAATTCACAAAAACGCAATGGGCAGAAACTCAAAATAAAAAATAAATATCCGATATCGAAGTAATTCTAATGATTTAATAATATTATTTATTACTTCAATTTGAAATTTTGAGTTGTTTCGACTGTATGAAAATCTTATCGCTGAAATAATTAAGTCATAGTTTATTGATAATTAAGTCATAGTTTATTGGTTGATTGTATCATTAACCATTTCTTTATTTTGTTGCGAGGAATTTATTATGAATCCATTGATTTCTGCCGCTTCCGTTATTGCTGCTGGGTTGGCCGTTGGGCTTGCTTCTATTGGACCTGGGGTTGGTCAAGGTACTGCTGCAGGCCAGGCTGTAGAAGGTATTGCGAGACAGCCCGAGGCGGAGGGAAAAATACGAGGTACTTTATTACTTAGTCTGGCTTTTATGGAAGCTTTAACAATTTATGGATTGGTTGTTGCATTAGCACTTTTATTTGCGAATCCTTTTGTTTAATCCTAAAAATACGTATTTTTTTATTTTATTGACTTGTGCTTGATGCTTGCTTTTTCAAATTATATCAAGATTTAACTCTTTATTTATTTTTCTTTATTTATTTTTCTTTATTTATTTTTAGTGGAACAATTATGGTATGGGAAGGACTGATTTGAGAATGAGGAAGTAGTATACGAACGAACTCGCTTTCTTCCTTCCCCCTTATTAGTCCAATCAAAACCTTTTTTAGGAAGTGTTGCAGGACAAATAAAAATTCGCAATTAACACGAGACCTAGTACAAAATTATAATAAATATTGTTCTTATTCGAAATTCTAAATTTTTAATTACCGAAAAAGGGTAAGTAAGTGAATAGAATACAGATAAATGCATAAAAGAACAATAATAATAATATAGAAAATATCAATATAAATATGTATATAGAAAAATAGAAATATATAGAATAAAAAAGATAATTTAATTAATCTGTCTATATCTATAAAATAAGAATCTATAAAATAAGAGGAGATCCATATGAAAACTATAACCGACTCTTTCGTTTCTTTTGGTCACTGGCCATCCGCCGGGAGCTTCGGGTTTAATACCGATATTTTAGCAACAAATCTAATAAATCTAAGTGTAGTTCTTGGTGTATTGATTTTTTTTGGAAAGGGAGTGTGTGCGAGTTGTTTATTTCAAGAATACGCTGGATTGAACCAGATGACCTCTTTTTTTTTCGGTTTAACTAGGAAAGAAAAGGTGCATGGTCCTGCGAATTACTTCTGAATAAATTAATAAATGAATAAATTAATAAGAAAATCGTTAAGAACCATAGCATTTCGCGGTTCATTGGTAAATAGACTTTGATTCTCTATCAACCAATAACGTGGGGCCATTAATTTAATATGGTTAAAGCTAAACTGTTTGAAGTCCGGATGCAGCAAAGTACTCTTTCTACTACTATGTTAATAGATAAATGGGTTCAAAATTAAAAATGAATAGTTGGAAATTGTTTTCGATAGAGAACACTCA